GTTGCTAATGTAGCTGTTGTTGCTTTCCCACATATTGATTGATGTTAGGTTCACTATGGATACTTCTCTTTACAAGTAAAGGCAGAACGAATCTGCTCTGACATAGGAGACTATAAGAGCTGAGAGAGGGTTTCGAGACAGACAGCAGAAAAATAGCTCGCTAGATACTCGAGATGAAAGGATAACGATTTGTCACAACTATTCTACTTCGCTTATGCAAGATGCAAAAAAGAGGGCCCAAAGATCAATCAAACAAAGGCGGTAGATGAGAGGCCGTCGTTGTGCTCTTTATATGCAGGATTCGCTGCGATGCTGGACCTTATAGAGAGATGCCCTTTCAGTTTACACATTGGAAAGAGGCTTTCACCTATCAATATTGGGAAAAAGGGTCTAATGTCAGGGACCCAGTATATTAGGGGCTAAGGTGACCATCATGGTGTAGACAATTATCCCATGCAAAAACGTAAGGAGAACTATTCTATTTTGTCTATAGCACAGACGGAAAAGCAATCGGATCAGAGCATGTCATGCTTTGCTTGTCAGTTTAAACAGTGGTTATCCAACTTAGTGCTTGTACTAAGGAGATTGATCCTAGCTCCTTCTTTTTATTAACTGGATGTACTTTAGTGGGGGATGCTTGCTATCATTCCAGTGCCAACTGTCCAATCAGTGAGTCAAGCCTGTCTGCCCGTTCAAAGTCAAAAGGCTTAACAAATTCAGACTCAGGAAGAATATTCACTTGGCCCGCCCAATGAATATACTGGGAATTTCTTTTATAGATGAGGGGAAGCCTTTAAGAGATAGGGGTGGCATGTCAGTAAGCCGCTGTAGTCGGACCAGCTTTCGGACTGCTGACTAGCCTTCGGGCTAAACACTAAATGAACTACTATAATGAAGCTACAAGCGGCCCGAATTAATATACTGGTGCTTAGTGGAGTGTCTTTGGGAAGGTTATCAACTTGTTGGCTGGGCAGGATAGACTCATGCCCTATGTGAGTAAGTTGGTGTGCAAGTTCGGATTCTTACTAATATGACTCCGAAAACGAGGTTCTGGAAGACCTATCTATTGTAGTGGCAGGCGGACTTGGAAGCAAGCAATTAACAGAATTGTTGATGATGAAGGCGACCAACGGGAGGGCAAGAAAGATCAAGTCAAGAATATGAGCATTGTCTCACTAGTCTGCGGAAAGAATATTGATCTTGAATATGAGAAGAGAATCACTAGTCTTACGTCAGAACTTGCCCGAATCAAAGAGCTTGACAAAGACTGGGATTATATTATAGGATTCGGGTATTGGTTCCCATAAGAGACGTATCTGTTGAGTCAACCTAAGCTCTGGTTACTCTTTATTTCTTCCATGGGCAGCTGCTCCCGACTCATATCTAGCCCAGAACGGTTATTAGTTGAACAGGTTGAACCAGGCGCCTATGTTTATACTTGGACGACTAACGCGACCAACAGGGAGGAAGATGACAACCAACAAGGGACCAGGCAACTGACTATTGGGACTGAACTGCCAAAGAAGCCTTATCTGGTACCCGCAAAAATGGACGGATCTGGTCTTTCGCTCTCTTAGAACTTCGGTAAGGCTGCCAGGGTTGATAAACGAGTTCTATCTTTTGTGAACAGTGCCCTAAGAAATGAGAACAATTGGTCTATGGACCAGGAACCCATACTCCCGGCCTATCCGCAGCGAAACAGTAAAAGAAGCAAGCTTTGTCCCATAAGACTGCAAGAAGAAAGGTGCATAGCTAGCGGTTCAACCCGAACTAGTTACATGCCTTTTCTCCCTGGCAGGCACGTAGTCAGTAAGCTCTCTTCCGGGATCAGGCCACTCTACTTATTCCTTCCAGTCAAAAGAATGTTAGGTTCAATCCTCCAAACTCCGTACCAATTTACCTCTCTCTATGTTCGAGCTTCGAGCATCCTCTCTCTATTCTATGTTCGAAAACCTGGCACAGTTTGCTTTGTGCGGCTAAGGCGACCCCGATCAATTGGGGGAGGAGCAAGATGAAAAAGAAAGTAAAAGGTCTTATCCTAGCTCAAGAATGAAATAATGGTGAATTCGCGAACTCATTTTGAATGGATTAAGGATTGAGGCGGGGTACCTTGGTTCAGCAATAAACAAAGTCAGGCGAATACGCCGATGATGGAAACCCACTATTGCTATTCCTCCCTAATTGGAACATTAAGTATAAGTGTATGGGTTAGGTGGCTATTTCCTTAATTGAACAAACAAATAACGACAAGCAATTGGCGGAAGGCTATAAGAAATGAACATAGCGCGTTAGCAAATTGACCAGAAAGAAATCGGCATGCAGAAAACAAATATCTTGCTGAGTGATAGCAGATTCGCGGTTTGATTTATAGTCAACAGATCGCCCCATAACAACATGAAATAACGCACTCGGGAGTCATTCGTTCAGTGCCGACACCATGTTGACTCTGTTCATACGGTAATCATATAGCAAATCGTAATCGAAATATCGGCTCGCGAATCCTGACCCCCGTAGCGAATCTTACTGGCTTCCACATACGTGCAATAACCGGAAATGGCTATTGGGCCTAACCCCATGTTGTTCGCACCGCGAGTGCACTTCTACCAGTTTCTACCTAATGAGCCAGAAATAATGGAAAAGCCCCTATCGGTGATCTGGACTCTACGCGGACTACCTCTCGTTGAATCCAACCAGCTCCAATCTTCCTCAAATGGAAAGAAAATAATGAACTGGAAACCATAATAGTAAATAGAGCTGGCTGATGAAATCAATGAATGATCTTAGGCAAATCTATGGCAATTAATCTGAGGGCCGATGAACTGGCTATGACGCCCTATCAGACTCATGAGTTCGTGAATTCACCATTAGCGAGCTGGTCATTGCCAGTTTGTATTCATTGCTGACTTGACATCAGTTGTTATAGCGCTTAGCCGCACCCCTAGTATACTGGCACTCGTTCAGCAGGGGGAAAGATGTTGTAAGATTTTTGGTATTGCGAACATATAGAGAGTTGGGGGAAATTGGTACCAGAAGAAGTTCACACCGTAGTGAGTTAACCTAATTGAGCTGCTGTGAGCTAAGAAAGAACAGGGCTAACCGCAGGTGTGGCAGTGAACTCCTTCTCGCAAGAGATCCAATTAATATACTGGACGTTGGAGCCCAGATTAATATACTTGGACCTCGGTAGCCACACAGGAGCAAGAGACCAGGGGGCAGTGATTAGTGATTCATTGCGTGAGGTAGTAGGTCACGTACCTTTGTTCCAGATCAATGAATGCGGAATAAATAGAAGCGGATTCCTATTCGTTACAGCTTGCTTATCCACTCACCATGCCATCTGGATTGCTTTGTTTAAAAGAAACTTGGCCGTCAACTCGTAATTCAAAGCGCGGTTCAGCAGGCTTGTTGGTAACAAGATTCTCAGGCGGTCGAAGCAGGTTGAGTGGTTCCCCCAATTAATATACTGGCGCCTATCTGCTCTCTCAAGTCTAATACGCCCCGCCCAATTAATATACTGGACTTGGTATACTAGGCGCCTAGTCATTTCTATCAAATGTATCTCCCAGGCGGCTTTATCGTACACTCTATGAGCAGCAGACTCATTCCACACTCTATCATCCATAAGACCAGGCAGTATATTAATTGGGCTTCGCAGCTCTATGGTGAGTCGTTTCTTCCCGGGTGTGAAATACCAGTGGGTCTTACTTCGCTTCAGAGGTTGCTAGCTAGCAGCAGGGGAAGCCGCTGGTGTCTCAGTCACATCCTATGGATGAGGAAAGCTTCGATCAGATCAGAAGAGTAGGACAAAAGCCAGGTCTCGGGCCGTTACGGCACCACCGCTACGCTCCCTCGGAGTACTCTTTGGAGCACTCCTCCCTATGCGCTCTTTGGAGCACAGCTTCGCTACCTTTGGTCGAGCCTTGCACTATGTGGAACGGATTACGCCTATAGCTATGGAATAGTATAGGTTCCGGTAGGATGGTTCGAGATGGCATACGTAAAGATCAATACGTAAATGGTAGATAACGGAGCGGTCCGCAGGAGTGACTATAGGAGTGACCGGGAGAGAACAATAGAGCTTGTCGCCAGTATAAACAGAAATAGATCTAAGGGCATTTACTTGTCTTGTACTTCGGTATTGGAAACGTGTTCAGTTCTTTGATCCATTCCGTGGCTAGAAATCCATCATTGGAAAAACAATCATTTGGTTATGCTCCGCACCTTACTCAAATCAAACATGCCTAGCCTAGTCTTTACAACACCATTGGGTTACTTGCCAAGCTTTACTTAGCCCAAGCAACGCCTCTCTACTCCCATGCCTTTCTTGGTTGGACCAACCCAACCGGCGATTTCCGACAAGTCTTTCTGCTAGAGCAAGAAGCCAAAATCGACGCTTTCTTCATATTTTTGGATAACCAATCCATTTTCAAATATAGTTGGGGGACTTTCCCTAAGAAATGGGTACGTAAAATGGAAAGATCGGAACATGGGAATAGATCTTATACCAATACTGACTACCCATTTCCAGTGTTGTGCTTTCTAAAATTGCATACCTATACACGGGTTCAAGTTTCGATCGATATTTGCGGAGTTGATCATCCCTCTCGAAAACGAAGATTTGAAGTTGTCCATAATTTACTGAGTACTCGGTATAACTCACGCATTCGTGTACAAACAAGTGCAGACGAAGTAACACGAATATCTCCGGTAGTCAGTCTATTTCCATCAGCCGGCCGGTGGGAGCGAGAAGTATGGGATATGTTTGGTGTTTCTTCCATCAATCATCCGGATTTACGCCGTATATCAACAGATCATGGTTTCGAGGGTCATCCATTACGCAAAGACTTTCCTCTGAGTGGATATGTGGAAGTACGCTATGATGATCCAGAGAAACGTGTGGTTTCTGAACCCATTGAGATGACCCAAGAATTTCGCTATTTCGATTCTGCTAGTCCTTGGGAACTTTGATATTAATAGGGGCGACGGATAATTCAGAATCAACATAGGATAGGTCCAGTCCTGGGGACAAATCAATAGGAAATGCTATTTTCTTATAGTTCTCTTTTTGACTTCTATGAAATGAAAGAGAGAGTAAGTTATACTGGGGGCGTCGGATATCAGAAAGAAGTGTTATCGAACGATTTCCTTCCATTCTTCCTAGTATGGAATAAGGGCTATACATAGTCTCGATCTATACGAAAGGGCACAGGTTTTTCTTTCGGTTTCATTGATAGCAGAGCAGAAGAGTACGCTAGCTAGCTAGCGGAGCCTGAAAACGCTTGCTAGCTAGCGCGTCCCACCCCTACGGACACTATTGCCTACGCTTGCTGCTCGCTCAGTGTCATTCAAAGGCCAATGTTTATACTGGGCGAACACGGGACCGAATTAATATACTGGCAAAGACCTCACCAAAAATGAAAGGCATGTGTGATTGAGGGCTCTCGCTCCCAATTAATATACTGGGACTCCTAGGTCCTAGGGTAATGGTTAAAGACCCAAGTCACTGTTAAAATTATTGTACTACTAAAATAAAACAAACTGGGAGATCAACGAAAATCCAGTATATTAATTCATAGATTCGAGAACGACTCTAATGAGCAGGACGGCAAGACCCTGTAAATGCCCGAGTAGTTCCATGGGTCCGTAGGTGCGTAGCGAAAGTGAGTTGCCTTGAAGAAAGATTGGATCTTGTACTGCTTGCTTTCGTTTCCGGTCGATCTCTTCCTGCTGCTGATAGTCAGCACAGACTTCTCACTTGTAGTCAACCGAAGAAGCAACTCATTTCGGGCAAGAATCCGCTCGTCCACATCTTCCAACTTCAGAGCATTTGGCCTATGGGGACGCTTCGGTAGAAGGGGCCTTAGCGCTGGCTCCCGATCCTGGATAAGCTCCAGTTTCAAAGGTGATTACGTAAGCAGACTTTAGGTCTTTTCGGGGGTTGACTCATAGAAGACTCGGGATTTCAAGTTGGAAAGTGTTAAGGGGTTGTAGGTACCAGCTTTGGAAAGAGATTTGAATCAGCTACGCCGTTGGTCGCCTTTTCTTTGGGGGAAGGTTTATGGAAATGAGAGGGCTTGAGACTTGATCGAACTCGGCTTTAGCTGTTTTGTTTGAAACAGCAATCCATTTCGGAGCTGTATGTAGTAGCTTGCTCCGTCGCCTTTTTCTCGAAGATCTTGAACTGTCAAGAGATGCGCTAACTTACCCGACGTTATTTCGACGATCAGAGAATAGGGAGACCTAAAGTCTGCTTGCTTTTTTTTCTGAATGAATTGTCCGAAGCAGAATCGGTATGCACCACCTCCCGCTCACTTCGCTCGAAGTATATTGGATCGGTCGCCTCACCCGAAAACCTACAGGCGCCTGGCTCCCCCAATTGATCGGGGTCGCCTCCTTTTGCACTGAGAACACAATTCATCACCGTCCTTCTCACAAGAGTCGCGCGCCCTGGCCCTGGATCAGAGGGGATCGAATCTTCTTTCGCATTCAGAAGAGAGACCCGAGAGAGTGGTTCAGGTGACTACCGGAGTCATTGATGAAGCAGGTCAGATGGGCTTAGTAGGGCTCGAACCTACAATATCACCGTTATGAGCGGTACGTTTCAACCAATTAAACTATAAGCCCCAATTACTTACTGTCTCTACATGAAATTCCAGAGCGGACAGAAAGAGGAGGCCTTTGCTCTATCTGCTTCTTCGAAATCCCGGGGAGGCCGCAATTAATATACTGGGGCAAGCCCCAATTAATATACTGGGGTGCAAGCCATACTAAAGAAGCTAAGTGACTTTCGTCACCCAAGTAGTGAGTTTGAGAGTGACCGGTAGGGCGACTACTTGTACTTCTAGGCGTTGGCGACCTATAGTCTTGTCTTGTTACGCAAGACGGCTTCACTCGATTCAGTATTTCAATAGAACAAACAAGCCCACTAATAGCTTAGATAGTGGCCCTTCCACTTTGGTGTAGTTGACCCTACCTATTGACTCAAGTCAAGGCCAGGCGACCAACGGGAGGCGCCCTCTTACTCAAGGCTCATAGGAACAGGGAACCCTTACGTAGTGGGATGTAGGCTTCAGTTGTTTTGGTACTTTTTCACTACGTCTTATTCTTTTTTTAGTAACCGGCTGTTCAGGCGTTAATCCATTTGGCCTTTTAGATAGAAGGCGAACAAAAGTTCTCCGCGGGCGCTACGCTATGTTGTTCGCTTTTGTCAACTGAAGTGCGCCAACTCACTTGATAGCAGATAGAGCGCGGAGCCCCATTTGAGTCGTCGCGAGCAGAGGGTTGGCGTTTCTTTTACTACTCAAAGAAAAAGAGTACGGCGAACGGCATTCTGTTGTACAGCTAGCTACTTTTGTATAGTGAAAAAGGTAACCTACCGGTTACTTTGGAATCGACAGTAGTGACGAAAGGGGGCTAGGGATCGAAGATCAAATTATTGGCCCAGTACTGGATGTTGTTTTCCCCCGGGGCCTAATATTTATAACGCTTTGGTAGTGAAAGGTCGAGATACTGCCGGTCAGCAAATGTTTGTGACTTGTGAGGTACAACAATTATTAGGAAATAATCGAGTGTGAGCTGTAGCTATGAGTGCTACAGATGGTCTGACGAGAGGAATGGAAGTGATTGACACAGGAGCTGCTCTAAGTGTTCCAGGAGCGGGCGAATTTTGTTCTTGGAGAGCCTGTTGATAATTTAGGTCCTGTAGATACTCGTACAACATCGCCTATTCATAGATCTGCGCCTGCCTTTATTTGTTACAGTTAGATACGCAATTCTCAATCTTTGAAACAGGGATGAAAGTGGTGGATCTTTTAGCTCCGTATCGCCGTGGAGGAAAAATCGGACTATTTGGGGGAGTGGGTAAAACAGTACAACTCATGGCATGGAATTGATCAACAACATTGCCAAAGCTCATGGGGCGTATCCGTATTTGGTGGAGTAGGTGAACGTACTCGAACTCTACATGGGGGGTAATTAATGACAAAAATATTGCAGAATCAAAGCTCTAGTCTTTTCGCGGAGTTAAGCTTCCTTAAAAAAACATTTTTTGTAAGAATACGTTGTATATGTTAGAAACTTCAAGGATGACTGACTCCTCTGTAGGAAGCCGGAGGAGTAGAGTAGGCACCCGAAGAAGATGCCAAAGGAGCTAGTCACTATCATCGTGTATTAAGGAACAGGCTAAACTGTTGGGCCGCAGGAGGAGCTCCGCTCTTACTTTATTCAATTCAAAGATCCCGGGTTCCCTGCTACCCTACTTGATACTTCTTCTAGCCGCTCCCCGATTGACTAGCTGAATGTAATCATCGATGGCGTCTTGCACCGGGCCCATTTCAGTGTGAACATTGAGTGGGAGTTCGGTTACATTGCTAAGAGAATCCCCTGTACTAGTTCCCCTTGATCAAATTGCAAGGGAAGTGGAAGTTTGAGTTTCTTTTGATGTCGCTGCGCTGAGAGTTCTCTTGTTAGTTCCCCCCAAGCCATCGGGAAATATTCATATTGCTGCTTTTTACGTTTACAAAGACGAGGCAAGAGATGAGAGGATGAAGATAGCTGCTTTCATAGACGCAGGGGAAAAGGTGCTTCCTCCATATAGGACCGAGAATTCCGAAACGAAAGAGAAAGCGGCACATCTATCTTAGCCAACCAAGGAAGACATCTCGCATATCGCACATGAAAGGGAAGCGCATCTCGTCAAGTCAGTTCAGTGATACGAAGATAGGCAACTCTCAAAGGTAACTCTGGCTCTAGAAGCCAACCCATTTGAATGCTTGACTTTGACTCTGTTACTCTTTTACTTTTTTAGGACCACTGTTTAGCTTAGTTTGCTTTGATCCTCTCCCTACTCTAACTGGGCATTTCGTTAGGTGAGTCCGGTTGGTATGTTATTTAAGGAAGAACTGGTCGGTTATTTCTTTATAGAGAAAGGTGATGAAATCGACCGTTGATCTCATTAAACTTTCCCTTCTGTCTGTGGTGAGGGTGACCTTGTTCAAAAATGGTTTGGTGTGCCCTTTCCTATGGTGTCTCTTCTGTGTTAGCTAGTATAAGTCTTGGTGCTTTTGTTTTAGTAAGGCCAATAGGAGAGGAGTTAGCTGGTAGGGTCGTGCAATCAGAATAATCCTTGAACCTTCTTCGGTCTCTTTCAGCGGCGGGGAGCTTTCTCTCTTAAAGAGGGTCTTCGTTGCGCTTTCCTCTGACAGCCTTACGAGGGCAGGGCGCCCTAGCTAGATTCAAGTTCTCCTCCCAGGTAAATGCATTCTTTTTTAATGAATACCCGGTAGCTGTAGCAAAGGAAGAAAGCGTAGAGGCTCTGCCTGATCTGATCCCCGGAGATGGAACAACTTCTGACCCGGCTTAACCACACATTTATTCAGTCTAATTGGAAGACTGCTATTGAATCAGCGCTTGAAATGGGGTCTTTTCGCGACTCCACTGCTATTGATAAGGGCTGCTAGCCTCTTGTTAGCTGCTTCTCCCGTCCAGGATTCAGTATTCTTGGATTAGGCTTTACCGGGCTTCTCTCTTTAAGCTTTAAGGCAGGGCTAAGGCATTGGTTGACTTTCTTTCTATTCTTTAAGTTGGGAGCGAAGGAACTGACGGCGGTTCTGCTTTGCCTTTTGCTTCCCCAGTTTCCTTTCTTTTGTTAGGAATCGATCCAGTTGCTTCTCCGGTCTTGGTGGGTTAGGTTAGTACGGGGAATTATATTCTGTTTCAGAAAGAACTCTGAGTGAACAAGACAAAAGCCTTGAATTTCTCAAGCTTGATTCGAAATAGCTATCAGTTCAAGCAGGAGAGTCCGTCTTTCTTTGTGAAATGGCCGAATTAGTCACACCCATAGAAAGGATCAATCCCACATTCGGCTCAAGAGAAGCAAAGGAAAGATCAGAGTCGGCATTAGCCCCGTTGTTGGAGGAAGAAGGGTTGGCGTTCTATTGAATCCATTGGAGGAAGGACTACTAATAGGTAGTGGTGAGGTAGTTCTTATTAGTTTAGTTCGAATCGGTGCTGGTAGCTGTAAACTCTTCTTTCTCGATGGGAATCATAGCCCTATCGTAGCCAAGTCAATGGACTTGCCTTTCTTGCTTGACTCAACTTCCTAAACCTCTTCCTGCTCATTGACTATTGGAAGAACTTTCAAATGGGACAGGTGATGAAGGAAGACCTTCTATCTTAGAAAAGAAAATGTACAGAATACAGATAAGGAAAGCAGTCTACTCATGCCCAGGCACAGCAGAATAAAAGGCCTAACTCTACTCTCAAAGTAGTGAAGTTCCCCAAGGGTTCGGTATCATAATAGAGTAGTATGCCGGAACTCTTTCTCTTAAGGTGCGGAGCGAACTGTCGGACTAGGAGCTACGATTTCTTTTGTTGAAGAAGAAGTTCTTCCTCTAAATAGATGGCGAGAATCTGTTCTTGGTGGTAGGGCATGGTTAAGCTTTTAGTAGGCATAGAGTAGAAGAAACTGATCGATCGAGATAACATTTCCACCAGATGCCAGAAAGAGGAAGACAGAAGCAAGAGTCCCCCAGGGCGAAATGTGAGTTCATCGCCGGATTCGGAGTAGTTCAAATCAAAGAGTTCCAGATATGCGGATTAAGCGACCGTGGGAAAAAAAAATGAAATGCTCGTACACAAGCCATCCAAATTTTACTTTCTGGTGTCATAGAATAAGGGGTCTCATCAATAAATGAGATTCCCACAGAGCGGTAACTAAAACAAGGAAGAGCTATTAGCTTGTCGGCGTAACGAAAGAACTATCGGATGGTAGGCCTTAACTAACTGCTTCCATACTTCGAGAAGGATTTGCTGCTTTCACAAGAATTAGCCCAAAAAGGAGAAAACCAAAACTCTTTATTTAGTGGACCAGCCAAGAATCATCTATTTTTTTTGGAGTTCCCTGTTCCCGGATTAATATACTTGGCTCTTCCTTGACCCTGTAAGCAAAAAAGACCTACTTCCCTAAAAGTAAGTGGCACGTTCCAGGATATACTCGTAGAAGGGAATCTGACTTGCTGCCAAAAGAACGGGGTTGGATGCGCTTCTGTCTGTCTTTAAAGGAAAGTTCACCGAGGGTGATAAAAAGGTAGCTCTTTTCTATCTTATTAGTAGCGGTCTTTGCTGCTTGACTTCTTGACTTAGAGCTTGAAGGACTGCTCTCTCTTTCCGGTTTAGCCTACTATTACTATACTATGGGAAGGGACGAGACAAAGCCTTCTTCTAAATGAAATAGGATTCTGCTTTCACTGTTCACTGTTCTCAAGGTATCTCCTGACTCGAGGGTGAGAACGAGAATCGAATCGATTGAATCACAAAGATCTATTCACTTATTTGAAGCAGCATCGGAAAAGAAGCGGATGGTTCATGTAGCAGTGGAAGAGGCAGTCGCCTTTTATGAAGTCTGGGCTTTCGAGATCGAATCGTAGCCAAAGTCTTTTTCCAGGTTTAGAAAGACTGGTTCGAAAGGACCAGGAAAGATCAGCTGTTCGCTCTTCTTCAAGGGGTGAGAGAGCAAAAGAGAGTAATGACATCGTACCGCCCTAGAAAGGGAAATTTGATTAGCTTGCTTGAACAAATCCGCTCTTTTCGAACATCAGGCCAACGGGCGTGAGATGAGATGATATTTGCTGTTGGATTAATATTCTTCTCACTACGCTTTAGTGGCCAACGGGCGTGAGATATGAAAAGAGTGACCCTGAGCATAGGCCGACGCATGCTCATTCTATTTTCCCATAGTGACATTCTCCTTCCTGATTCCAGAGCAGAGAGAGGAAATCTGTCTCATTCGGGGAGATAGTCATTTGATACCGGGCTCAGAGAAGAAAGATGCAAAGGCAGGGATTGAGTGAAGCTCTTCCCCTCTCTCCAACTAGTCGCTTTTTCGACTCTAGTTCTTTATATACTCGCTTCAAGTATTCCGCTCGCTCTAGCTATCGCTTTTTCAAAGAAAAAGGTCTTACGCTACGTAAACTACGCTCTTACGCTTAATCGCTCTTACGTTACTTCGTAACTCTATAGTATTCTCATAAAAAAGCTAAGATAGATCTAATAGTTCGCGGAGAGGCCAGGAGAATAAGAAGATTTGAGAAAAAGAATGATTCTCCCAAGTCGAGTGACAGGGCTTGCCCTTTACGGATGGCTTAACTGATCTAATTAGAAGTACATCGCTAACAGGTTTGCTTGAAATACGCCTTTCAATCTCTTACCTGTTTTCCTAAGCAAACTCTCATCGGCTGGCCGGAAACTTGCCTCGAAATGCTCCCTCGACCTCTCTGATAAGCATGCTTCATAAGGAGGTCCCGGCACGTGAGACCTAGCTCGGGAAAGATTATGCATGTAGGGAGGCACAAGGCCCCTTCCCCAGAAATGAATTGGTGAGCCGACTCTAGCTCTGCGATCATACTAGAAAGACGGCTTCTTGGTCATCATCCTAGAAGGCTGCCCCTATTTATTTAGACTGGAATATTTATACTGGAACTGGACCGACAACCAAAGTAAATTCCCTCTCGATTAAGGTCATTCCCAAGGGCTGCAGGAGAACTCCAACTAAAGATGGGCTTAGAACTTAAACGAACTTTTTGGCAAAGAACAGGTTAAGACCTTAGGACTTTAGGACAGGGGACGGATACGAAGTCTACTAGATGAGGGACTGGTGGGCCATGGCAGGAGGAAAAACTGTTACGGACACTGAAACTCCCCTGTCTCTTAAACACCTTCTGACATGGCTTATCCAGAAGCAATGGCCTGGCCTGAAACTGGCTAAAAAGAAAATGGCTTGCTAACAGGATCTGTAACAGGTTTCAAAAGATTACAAACTTGAAAGAGCTTAACTGTCGCAATTAGCTTCCCTGGCTTGCTTTGCTAGCTTCTACTTTAATGTAATGCAGAACTCCCAATAGCAGGAATTACACTCGATGGATTGGTGAAAGAACCTGGCTTTCTAGCTTGACCTTTACTCTTCACACTTTCAAATTCCCTTGTTTAGAGGGACAAAGTGACTCGAACAAAGCAAAGCGAAGAGGTTCTTTAGCGTAGGCTAGTCAGTTTACTTGGAGTAGCTTTCCCGCTGCCCTGTAAGTTTCAGTTGATCTAATTGCAGTTGCTTTGCCCTTTCTGGGGGTTTGACCTGTTGGAGTCCTAAGCTAATCACTTACATCCCTTAATTTCTTGAAAGCTGGAGTATCTCACGCGGGAGTCTTGAAAGCAAAGCCTAAAGATCCAATTGAATGTCCATATTCAGCCTTCTCTTTGTCAGAAAAAAGTAATTCGATTCCTTGGCTTTCTCTTTCTTTCCATGCTCCGAGATGAGTTGACTTTCGAGTAGTCGATGATTGTAGACAGGATTCTCCTATAGGTAAATCCTTGTCTTTGTTCTTTTTTTGAAAACGGATCTTTCTCGTTTCTTTCAAGTCTAATAGTTACGAGGCCATAACAGATGGTAAATTCGCGGTTTATGCTGGAAAGAAGGCAGAGCTAACCCTTAATTCTACTGCTCTCTAAAAGGCCTGCCTATTCTATTAGTCAAGCTTGGAGAACATAGTACTCGGACTTACTAGATGAAAGACCGTGATTGGTGAAGGGCTTAAAAGCGCCTTAGGTAGCTGCTATCTATCGGGTCTTTTCTAAGAGGTTAGGTGGTTGAGTCGAAGCGGAGAAGGAGACTAAGTCATCGGTCGTGCCGGGATTGATTTCCTACTTCCAGCTGAATGAGGGCCACACAGCCGTCAACCCTGCTGGAAGTGCTTTCTAGATCCAATCTCCTGGTCTTTCGTTCGCTATTCGAATGTCTTGACCAGTAGAAATGTACGAAAGGTGGTCTCGTCCTTTCCAACTAGTAGCTCCGTCGTTGATCTCTCTCTCTTCCGGCCTATTAAGTAAAGTAAGTTAGTTCGAGATCGAAACTGGACCTGAGAGAGACTAGACTTCTAGTCTCAATCTTCCTATTGATCAAAGGCTATGCTATCTTTAACTCGACTCTAGTGAAGAGGCAGAGTTACCTCACGAATTGGATTTGAACCAATATCAAGCCCATCAATAGGGGACTATCCCATAACATAGGAAGTTGCTTCTTGGAATGCCGTCGTTCAAGCACAGGCTGACCACTGATTCAATCTTCAAACCAAAAGCCAGATCTTGCTACTAGAAAACCGAAGGAGCACACAAAGCAAACGAAAATCACCAAGCAACAACGTAGTTGTTTGTGTAGGCGGAATCAAGTTTCAAATCATAAGATGACGAAGTGACTGCACCAACGAATCAAGCGGAACACATGTTTGATCCACTCTACGAACTGAAAGCGCAATTTTTCGAAACAACCACGCCCGGATCCGCAAGAATGGCTATGTAGGTAAGTGGATCCGCGCTATGATCGCTTTGAGTTCTGCTCGAAGGCTTTAGGAGTTTGAAGTAAAGGCGAGGGAGGTGGTGGGCCTACCCATCCCAACGATCACTTCATTTTTTTTTATTAACCCTCGGACGTATATTCTTGACGTCCTTACCAAAACTTCCTTACCGTTATTTTAGCACCAAAAGGCTTGTTTTCTTGATCTCAAATCAGGGCCGAGGAAATGAAATTGATGGAACCTGTATCATTAGGTATTGATCTAAGCTTAGAACGGGCTAAGAGGGTAGCCCACGAGCGAAGAACTTGCTGGGATCGAAGAACATCCTGAGCATAGGCTCGTAAGAGGGAAATGAATAGATGAGCTCCCCTTGCCTTGAAAGAAGCTAGCCGGTAGAAGCCATCCGTGAGCAAGAGAAGAAGCAACAAGGGCAGGAGTGGTTGGTCACCTAGGAAAGAAAGAATATATATATTATTACCCCGAAACAAATAAAGTACCTTGAAAGAAACTAGTGTTGAATCCTACTGAAACTGATAGGTTCCCATGGTAGGCCATATTATATAGGGGAAAGCTTCCTTGCTGCCTGTCTTGTCTAACTAACCAAACATATACCGCCTACTCGTCGAAGTCTCATCGACTAAAGGAAGGCCTAAGTATACTGGGGCGTAAGCTCTTGTTGCAATAATATCGAATTGGGGGATCATTTTCCAATGTGACATCGAATCGCCCAGTATAAACATTGGCCTGATCTTAGAGATTTTTATTTATTTATGGATTTACGCTCAATAAATGAACTCTAATTAGCATTGCTAATAATGCCTTCATGGCCAATGCCAGAGTTTTGGAAGAGTAGCTAGTCCGATAAGAAAGACAGAATCGGAGTATCATCTGGTGAAGCTTGCACTTCTGGTTTCTTATATTAAGTCCTAATAACCACGGGTACCTGGAAGACTATACCGGTATACTAAGTGGTTTTTGCAGAGAGAAGGACCATTTCTTTCGAACATGAGGAGGGTACTTTATTACTCGGTGTCATTAGCTGACTGAGGGAATGGGGTTGCCGGACTCCCCTATAGAATTGATTTCTTAGTGATAGGGATATGGGTTCCATGGGCGGATGAATTCTCCTCGCCTTCTGCTTAAGATCTCTAATCTTTTAGTACTACATAACATGCTGAGATTTTGTCAAAGAGCTCTACCAATACATAAATCGATATGGAATTCTAAGACTTCTCTAAGATAAGGAGTCCGGATTAGACACGACCTCCTTAGCTATCCAAGTAAGACCCGGGAACAAGTGATTATTTGCTTTGCTTAAAGCCCGAACTGTGATTTCCGCGGTCAAAGAAGACGGGAGTTGGCACGGGGCAACTATGAATTAGGCATTTGCGTAAGTCAACTAGACAAATGATTCGACTCCAAACTATTTAAAAGACTCTTCAGTCTTAGGACCGAAGCAGTATATTAATTGGGCTTCGCAACCTCTATTCTATCTAGCTCTTCTTCCGGGGTCTGGGCAAAGGTCCAAAAAGATAATGCATAACGTACTCCAAATCTTTATTTTTAACCCAATCGGACAATCAAAAAACAAAAGAAAGAACAGAGACCTAACGCGTGTACTAGCTAAGAGGACTAAACGCTTTTCATTCTTTTGCCAGATGAGAAAGCGAGCCATAACTCGTGTCTCAGTTACCTATTCTCGAATGTAGGCGAAACATATACATAAAATCGAGACAGAAATTGACCTTTTTCAATTTCAAGAAGTAAAATCAATCGACTTATAAGGCTAAGCGACATTAGATCTGCGAATTTCGGCTGAGAAAATGCTCAACCAGGGCCATGGCAATATCGAGAAAGTAGAATTTGATGAAAAATACCCTCATGCTTTACTATTCAATTAGGGCGAATTTGCGGTCTCTTTGGGGACACGAAATACGCTTCAATCGTGATCGGGTCGGTGTAAAGTCACATCGGCATATACCCGGACACAGCTTCGCACCTTCCTTGTGCTGCTTCTGATCAGACTTGTTCGCATTTCTTCCACTCCCCTTGGTCGTTCCTGTCTTCGCTGTTCATCTAGATTCTCGTCTTTCTTTCAAGCCGTAGTGATATCCTGTTCGATGAAGCCATGCCAGGGAGAAAAGGGGCTTTCCAATCCCGACTTGCGCAATAACCGGAATAAGAAATATGACACTTCGACCAGTGGGAAAGATAGACATAGAATCTATGCCGAGGAATCCGGCTAGTCCCATTTGAAGTCTCCGATCCATCCGACAGCATCCTTTGTTTCCAACATAAGGCGACCTCCGGGAGCCCAGTATATTAGACCGGGCGACCCCAGTATCTTAGTAAGAGAGGTCCAGTATGAACCCAGTATACTTATAGGCAACTAACATCCAGTATATTGTTCTTGTTTCAATAATACCTTTCTAGTAGCAATAGCATTACGGGTAGGTAAACTACTATAGACTATAGCAACAATAGCATTACTCATAAGTCATAAGCTTACTTCGCTACCAATAGAACAATAGTCCTGTCTTATTACCAACGGCAACAAGGGAACTGTCAAAGAGAGTCCCACCTGCGGTTAGCCCTGTTCTTTCTTAGCTCAATTAGTCACTCTCTGAACCAATACTGGAACAAGAGTAATGGCACGACCAGACCATAGGCGACCCCAGTATCTTAATTAGAGGTCCAGTTCACTCCGACCGGTCCAAACTATTCGAACGAAGTGAGTGGATGCCGTGACTACGGATAGGAATACCGGCTAAGACTCGTACTCGGTATGGCCTCTTTCTGATCTGATTCGGTATCTAAAGGTGAAACAAAACCTCGTTCTAGTTTGCGAACATGGCAGAAAAAGTGGCCGATTTCACCTCATTGAAAGAACTTATTGACAATCAGTTGGAAGATCTCTTTGAGTCGCAGGGTGTTCAGTTGCCCGCGCAACTGAATATTCAAGATGTAGCCGCGCATCTCCATAACGACGTAGAAAACGTTGTTTTTCTTCAAAACATTTCTTTATGTTGACCTTCTAGAAAAAGGAATCCACAGCCAATATTATATTGAGGCCTCGGGTTTCTTTTGATAAGAGGTCGCCAATGTTTATACTGGATCGGTCTGTTTATACTGGCCAATTGATCGGGGTCGCCTTATTTTCTTTTTCTTGCTTTTCCGACAAGATAGCAGATCTCAGAAGGTGCTTGCGATTCAAGACAGAAGCATTGCCTGCAGGGGATGATTCGAGAGGTGAGAGTTTAGCCTCTTGATTTAGGAGTTCAGAGTGCTATCAGACTTCCAGAAAGTAGTTAAGCCAGTAGAGAAATGTCGGGGAATCGAATTCTGGTTGAAGGAATAAGGTAGGAAAGAAAGCAACCTGTATATTAATTGGGCGAAGGCGATCGAGAGAGGGATTAAACGAGGGTGAGAGTTGCTAGGGCGAGGTGCCAGTATATTAATTCGGGAGGGACGGAATGTTCCACATCGAAAGCGGACCAAGAGCATTCCCCGGCTTCCCTATTAGACTGTCCCTCAAGAAGGAAGAAGCAATCGCAAGCACCTCTCAGCTCATTTGCCACGTCAGTCCCCTATTGGCTTTGTTGATCCGCGTAGACAGAGAGGACACGTGACTTTCGTCATTCTGCTGTGTGGGCTTTTGCCAATTCACGTATAGCACCAACTCGGCCGTGTTGCGCACGTGCATCTGTGAAATTTCCTATAATAGGGAGACCAGTGCTTTCAGGCTCTTCCAGGCTTCTTGTTTTCTTTTGTTGGAAAAACCAACGCAAATATCTATCAGTCTCTTTGAGATTTTCGGGCAGTCACAGAATGGAAAGACAAATGATGGCAGAGTTATTCAGGACATTAGAATGGCGATTCCTCACAATCGCTCCCTGTGATGCTGCGGAACCATGGCAATTAGGATCTCAAGACGCAGCTACACCTATTATGCAAGGAATCATTGACTTACATCACGATATCTTTTTCTTCCTCATTCTGATTTTGGTTTTCGTATCACGGATCTTGGTTCGAGCTTTGTGGCATTTCCACGAGCAAACTAATCCAATCCCGCAAAGGATTGTTCATGGAACTACTATAGAGATTATTCGGACCATCTTTCCAAGTATCATCCCGATGTTCATTGCTATACCATCGTTTGCTCTGTTATACTCAATGGACGAGGTAGTAGTAGATCCAGCCATTACTATAAAAGCTATTGGACATCAATGGTATCGGAGTGCGCCTCTTAACGAGGGTGATTTAAGTGCAACGAAATCGGTGGTTCGCGAAGCATCTGGCTTACCGGTAATCTCCCATTCCCTCGAGAGACTATAAGAACTATAGCATGCCAGGGGAGTTGAGGTGGTTAGACCTATACCCCGAAATGCTCCCAGCATAGGAGCCTATGGTTCCATTCTTGTTGTTGCTGGAGGTACACATACCTCTTCTCGGTACGATATACGAAAAATAGATGCTAAGCCTGCAATGTCCGATAACGGCGCTGAAGTAGTGAATCTATCGGCACCACAGCAGTGGCATACAACTTTGGACCTAACGGCCAGCCCCTTTCCCTTTCGGAATGGGGGATCCCCGTTGGCAACAACCACGGTAGTAGTTGCGGAACTACTGGGCCAGGAGAGGACAACCTGTTGTTCCTGCTCCTCTTTCTTCGCTTCGGGGACGGAGGTCCTACGGTAGGTAACAGCAGACACAAGCACTTGACCGAAGGGGACCAGCGCTTCTACTCCTCCACCGAGGAGCCGTTCGAAGCGAGAAACAAGGGATGTCGTGAACGCGAAATAAAAAAAGGACAGATTTCTTTCTGATCACAGCACTACAATTTTTTGCGGACAGCGGTGATTAGAAAGAAGAAGGTTACTAAAATAAAGAAGATAGAAGTGACTCCCTATTAATACTCCCCGAATGTTTATAATAGTTTGGATCGCCCTTTGAAGTGATTCGGAAGAAGACATAATTGTTGATATTTCAGTAGGTAATGGTGTTAAGTCATTTATATGTGGTGTTCTCTTTTTGGGAGTCTTATGGCATCAGATACTAGTTTTGATTCGATTGATCCTCAGATAGCATTTCCAACATGAAATATGATCAATCATAGGTATATTCATAATCATCATCATTTGGAAAGATTGCATAATACTACCGATAATATGTTATTGACGCGTGAGAATCTAACTATGTATAGCTATCTTTCAATGAAAGACTCAATCTATTCTGATCTTTCTGAATTCGAATATAGGATAATTATGAGAAAGGCGAGATCGAACTCGATTTCCTGCCAATGAGGAGCGATCGGGGTTTAACTGAAATTCTCCATATAGATCATTGCTAATGCAGTCTAGGCTCGATGGTTTCATGCTCACAAGAAGAGGAGAGGTGGTTCGGCTACCTTTTTCATCGTGTTTGCGGATAGAACATCAAATACACAATTTCTTTCTCTCTTTGTACTATGCCATTTATGAAGATTCATAGCTTGGGAAAAAACCTGAAATCCTACCTTCCGGCATTACGATAAAGTGTTGACAGAGCAGAGTGAAAGGCACTACATCGAGAGAGAGGGCAGGGGAAAGACCCGGACATTGAGAAGCAGACAACGAGATTCTATTGTTCAAAAACAGGTACTGATAACAAAGCACAAGCCCTAGCTTTTAAGCCGAAGAAAGAAGCAATCATACTAAAAAAACAGAAAGATATTGCACTTAAAAATCGTTACTAGAAGCACTTCCTATCTAGACAAACCAAACCAGATTAATATACTTGGACTTCCGGGCTTTCTTGCAGTTATTCTAGATTCTAGCTTGAATGGAACCCACAACAATCCGAATCAAATCCAGATGCCAATCCAATGAGTTCGATTTCCCGCAGCTGGAAGTCAAGCTAGCAGCGTAGTCGCCGACAGAGAAAGAGAAGACCAGATCTTGGACTTGCAAGCTCTCTCGAGGCTTTTAGCAAGCTTTCGAGAAAGTTTAGATCCCATCCGTCGAATTAGAGTTTATTCTGTCCGATTCAGGCTGATTGGATCACCAAATTACCTTCCTTCAATACACAGCACTTTTCAATGGCTCTTAGGCACAAGAGTTCGGATTCTCGGTCTACCCTTCTTCATTCGACCTGACCTCTTCAATTGTGTCAGTAAAGTAGAATTTTAGAAGTTTTAGACCCTTATTTATAGAATGAAGAATTTTGAAATTCCTAACTCTAAACTCTAAAGCTACAGCAGAAGGAAAGCATGGACAAGAACTAAAGAAAAAGAAATTCTTACTTCCGAATCAAAGACTTAAATTTGGGGTATGCTATTGAATATTCCTATATGAAGGACTTGCGGTTTGTAACAGCAATGGAGTTTGTCTCTTGATAGGGATCTCCGAATGGGACAACCTATTATTAGTAATGTGATAATATCTAGGTGTTCTTTGATCACTTAGAAGCGAACCCGGAGAACTGAAACATCTTAGTAACCGGAGGAAAAGAAAGAATGATTCCCTGCTACTAGTAGTGGCGAGCGAAAGGGGAAAAGCCTAAACCAATTGATTATCGATTGGGGTTATAGGAAAGTCAGTCCGTTTGGAACTCTCCCCTATATACTAAAAAAATCGTAGCTGGAGCGAGTAGAAAAAAGAATGGGAATGCCCACCAGGCTTATCGAGGAAGATCGGAACAGGGACTTGTGAGGCTAGCATGGCCATAGCTTGACCCTCTTGTTTGGGATGTAGGACGAAGACTTCATCAAGCAGTCCCGTGGAGCACCTCATAGCTTCTCCTTTCTTCTAGTGCTTTCAAGGGCACAGCGAGACAATTCCACAGCTGCGGGACAACGTAGATAACATTAGGCTGAGCGCTAAACCTTGAGAGAGACATTCGGTGTCGTGGACGAAGGATTACCCTGCTTTTCCTGATGCAAGATGCGCTGCTGACGCGAGATGGACTGCTGCTGTGAGATAAACTTTTCCTATAATATTTATCCATCTCAAGAAGTCAATGAGAAAAGAATGGTATTCTCCAGCCTCCAAAGACAAGTCTGCAATGGAAGCCCAATTAATATACTGGCGTGACAAACAAATGCTGTAAATGAGATGACCCAGAATGCCGATCAATGATTGCTTTCAAGCCAGGGGCGAGGGACAACAACCAGTGCGGAGGGATGATGTTGATGCTGGACCAGCTTATTCACCCGATGATCAAAAGAGATTCCCAGAAAACTAGGACCTGAGAGAGTCCCCGTCGGAAGGGCGAATAAGAGATTCTGTTGTGTCTACTTGTGATGTGCATGACCCGAACAAGGAGATGTCTAGCCAATCAGAGGAGTTGTTGCACAGCGGTGCTAGCCAGGAATTCGGCGTTATCACCTAATAAACTTAGATAATCAAGATAATTTGTTGGTGGTCTTCCTGATCTTGTGTATAAATCTCAATTTTGACATTCATGTACTTCATGAGATTAATCCTTTCACTACGTAATTGTAAAATCAAATCTCTTTGTCACGAGTAAAGTAAAAAGTCACATGATGAAATGTTTTTCTTAGTAAAAGAAGCAATTCAATCATCTGCTTCGTTATGAAATATCTGAACATAACCTAAGCCATTTCCATATTTGCATTCTAGACCGAAAGAAGCACCCTATAGTGCTTCCGAGAAAAGCTTAGATTCGTCTTTTCGTCAAGGCCGGTATCTTCTAAAAAGTGAGAATGGATTCTCCGTTCTGAGAAAGCCAAGCCTACTGAAAGCACATTCTTCGATTCGGGGGGCTACGGCATCTGATTGAGCAAGGGGATCAATTCAACGGTGGAAGCTTCACCTTTAGCTTCAAACACAATAAGCATGTATAATGTATAGGAATTACCTGACGATGCCAAAGCAGCTTGTTCCAACCAACTCTAGGCATTCCAATCGGATTTCAATGTAGATTCCCTTGGAGGAGTTTGATTCCATATCACCTTCTCTTCCGTACCTTCGGCCGAAAATTCCACCTCTTTGATGTTGTTCAAGGCATGTGATATTTCCACAGGCCTCCAAGTGAATAGATTGGATGATGGTTTATCAATTTCTCCACTCTAAAATCAGCAATACAGCATCGGCAGCTTTCTTACACTCATACTGCCAATCAGCTATTACCTTCTGGCTTTCTCTTCTCGGGGCTTGGAAGGGAACTGTCTTTTGGTCATAAGGAGAGTTTGCTTCTACAAGGAAACTAAGACCTTCGGGAACTCAGATAGGACCGGGATAAGGGGATCAGTCTAAGCGCATATGGCACTCAAAGGAAATCCTATTTCGGCAAGACTTGAGAAGGAGTTACTACGGGAATCAGAAGGGCCATTCTATTTTGGACTTCAGAACCATCTCACTTAAAGCCATGGGACTCATTCCCACTCCAATTCTCCTGCAGCTCCTTAGCCGAAGACAGAACCATTCATCTACTCTTTCCTGTCCGACAGCTGCTCTTTCAAAGTGGTCTTTGTCTTGCTTGCTAGGTAGTGAACGGGTCTCTCTCTTACTGAACTGAAGAAAGCCATATGCTTCAAACATATGCTGCTGACTACCTGTCTTATTACCTAAAAGCGGAATAGCTGTTATCATTCGACTCCTGCTACCCGGCTTGAGACTTTCTCGCTTCCTCACTTCGCTCGCCTCATAAGCTGCTTCGCTTCCTTACCGCTTAACGAACAAGCTTGGAGACTGCTTGAACCAAGGCTTGCTTACTAACTCGCTTCGCTCCTATGATAGCAAACATCTCGAAAGCTGCTTTTACCAACCGGCACTACTAATACTATACTAAGGCTACCACTACATTATTCTTACGGCTCGGCCTTACACTCTTTGCATGCTGCTTGCCTTCAGACTAGCTTGCCTCTCGTCTTTAGAGCTTGGCTCCTGCCTTGTAGCCACTGGTAACTGCTCCCTGAAAGAACTAGTTGCCTATTCGCTACGCCTATCGATGAATGCACGAATGCTTGCATTGCAGGTTACTATGAATAAGATTGTTGGCTTATCAGATGTCTAGAAAGCCCTGTACTGGAAGGACTAAAAGGAGTTTTTCTCCGGGGTAAGAAAATAACAACAAGGCGGGGAAAGTAACATCTCGAACAACTCGGAAAACTCATAGCCCCCATGTAATAGGTCAATCTAGCCTCCCGAATGTTTATACTGGCGTCTCCTGCCCTATTAGTTTCTTGATGGAAACCTCGCTATTCCCGGATACCTAAACGAGTCTATTGATTCCTGTAACGGGAATGCATCCCATTTAATATGGGCTAGCCCTCTCTCGGGTCGTTCCTTGAATAAGGTAAGGCGAACCCACGACCTAGACTACTGGTCTAAGTGTAGCTTTGGTTGCACCACCTTTGATCTGTAAGCGTATTCTGCTTCGCTGACTGACGTGATAAGTACTAGCTTCGCAACCTCTGGTCACTACTTCGCTAACTCAGGGCCCCATTTCACTATTCCGAACGAAGAGTCTTTTTATTAACAAGGTACGCTGGGGGAAGGACCAATTCGTAGGACAATGATGCTATACCAGAGTTCAAGCTCATGGAATGTTGAACAAACCAGTCCGTTTGATTTGGTACAGAAATACGCGTACACTTCTTTGCTACGCACCTCTTTCATAGTTTGGATCGGTATCAAATTGTAACAAACAAGAAACTAATCATCAACTAAACGATTATACCCCGCTAGCTAATGATTCTCCGGTTTTAGCGACCAAGACAAGAAAAATGCTGCGTGATCCAACTCCAAAGAACAAAAGCAGAATCAATGCAATGGTTAGTGCCAGGTAGCCCCGCTGCCAATACCAATAGTCGTTCACTACCTGCTTTCTACAGGGAACCGAGCACGTTCTGTAGTAAGGTAACTCTCTTGTTCTCTGCGTACTGTCCTAGCCAAGTTAGGTGAATATATCCTTGTTGCTTGGCTTGGAGCGAATAGCGCAAGGAGGAGGTGCATAGCAATTTCCCGATTGAGCGGTGTAAGCGAAGCGTAGTAGTACTGACCTGTTGTTCTTGTTGGCCTTCGGCTCCTTGTGACTCCGGACGCGTACTTTGTTAAAAAAGAAAGATGCCTTGTCTGAGGTGCGTAGCCAGTCCTGCCAGTCGCTCTGCTCGTTCCACTCCGTACCTCGGGTTGATAGTAATGTAGTTTTGTCTTAGAGGAAAGCACAAAGATCGATATTAATTGGAAGCTGAACTAATAAACGATGTTCGGGTCAGACGGGCTAGAAAAGTCTCATTAGCTCTACTTATTCCAGTTAGCTTCCTGACTATGCCTGTCTGATGGAATCTAGGTACGGGGTTGTTGAAGCCTTATAGTTTCTTTGCTTGCTCGTTCCACTACCTTTACCTTATGTCTCTGCTGCTGTTGCCTTTGTTACTTGCCTGCTCTGGTAAGAGTAATGGCAGAGTGAGTGTCCAATAGGTATAACTGCCAATGTTCAATCTGGTTTCCCCAAGTAATATAGGCGTTCTCGTTCGTCCCTTCCCGGTCTTCATCCTGCAAACAGGGGTTAAGTTAGCTCACTTGACAGAATATCAGTTAGGTTAACTCGATCCACTTCCCCCAATTGATCGGGGTCACCTCCCAATTAATATACTGGACTTGGTATACTAGGCACCTCTTTTTCCGTAGCCAGGAAAAATGAACCAATATCGATAGGCTTCTTACTAAGTATGAGTAAGACCTAAGTAAGGTAGAAGGAAAACAACGAGAGTCTTTATTACTACGCTCTACGCTCCGGGCAAACACACTAAGAACAAGGGAGCCAACAACCCCGGGACAGGAAGAGGAAACGCTTCCATCAACAAGAACAATCGAACGAAAAGTCATTCAGGTATGATGTGACTCCCTGGTCCAATAGGACTGATATCTTATCCTTCTGTCCTACGTGGTACCAGATGTGAGGCTTCGCCGATTGAGAATAGATTGCATTGTTCCGTATCATTCACTACCTATCTGGTGTTAGGATCCGGAAGTGGTTCCAAGGGTTCAGGCCTACTCTGGTGTGCCGGGACCGTTAGCCCAGATAGGTCCCAGGCACTCCCTTATTATTTAGTTGCACAGATCATCTTCCAAGGCTCCATACTGAACTTACTAGATCCGGCTCATTTGAGTTGAACCAGCAAGTTCTTCATAATAAGAAAACACTCAACATGGCAGTTCGGAAGAACTAACTAATAATTCCACTTGAGTGAGTAATAAGCAATAGATGAATGAAACTTGGAACCAGCGAAGGTAAACTGGAATAGGTCTTGTGCGTAATAGTTATACATCAGTAATAGGAAGAAGCCCCCTGGTTCATACTTCGCCCAATTAATATACTAGGCCGCCCCAGCATACCTAGGCCTTGAATGCGAGATCTTGTAGATCTATTACTGAGTTGTACATTGTGCCAGAAGCCAAGGTGCAGGATGAATATTGTTCCCAATGTTTTAGCATAGATATCGACTTATCTGGGCCTGTGCCTGTTGGAACATCATTGAACCTGATTTTCTTCCTTGCAATCAAAAAGGAAAATGAAAAAGAAAAGGCAGTCCCACTATCAATTAATATACTGGCGCCTGCCCCTCTCTCGTAGGAAAATTTCTTTTTCGATTCTTTTTTCGGGCGTCGTTGAAACTGAGGATTTCTTGGTATAACTTCCGATCACAGGATTCCTTCTCTTACGCAGTTTTGCATATACCAATCGCCCAGTATAAACATTCCTCGCCTTTTCAATGAGATTTTCCTACCCGCTAACTGGAAATGAGCCTGTGTCCAGCTAGAGTGTAAGCAAGCGTCAATCTAAGTAAGGCACTTCTGAGAGACTAATCCAAGGCCCTGAAAAAACATTCTCCCTGGTGATCTAAAAATGTCATATAAAAAGACCGGTCCCCTAGAGGTCGCCAATGTTTATACTGTGGACCTCGCTTGCGAGGTTTCCTCTTTCTCGCTCTTCCCGTTCTTTTTCAGTAAGCCCTTCCTTATCTGTTAACGAAACTATACCTTTCCTCCGCCTATGAGCTAGCTAAAGATCCAGCGTTATCCTTTCCTGCAATGGAGACAGAATCAATGTCATGTCAGGTTTAAGATGATAAAAGAGATGTCAAGCAAGCCCCGAATCTTAGTACTCAACTTGCCCGACCTGCCTCTTCCACTGGACCTCGTCTTTCAAAGAGCAGCAGCTATCCGAGCCCTGCAAGCCGAATATAACCCTAGTTTCCTGGGCCAAGTCAGCCCATAAGTAGTCGACAATTTGTTTGTTATGTAAGTTTTGAAATATTATTCCTTCTATGCTGAGAGTAAATGGCGGTTGTTTCCTTGATCAGAAAGTAAGCGAGCTAAGGTTAGGTAGTTCAGTCAAGTGAGTAACACCCCTGGTGTCCTCTTCCTCCTAAACTAGCTGCTCTTGCTTAACTCGTCTAGTGAGCAAGCAAACTGGTCGGGGAACAAGAGAAGGTCCGGTCGGACCAAAGTAAGGAATGGGAATAGCATTCACTCATTGAAGTCCAGCCAGAAACAGGGGTTGTCCTCTTCCTTAGTCGTAGTCATTTTTTCGTGCCCGGGAAGTCAAGCAAGAATGAGGGCCCCAGAGTTTGGTAGCTCGAAGGAAGCAAAACCTGACTTCTCAGAGAATGAGGACTTGCATGTCTACATCGAGGCGCCAGTATATTAATGAGGGCCTTCGAAATTTTACGAGTGAGGCGAGGGGCTTCTTTCTCTCAATCGACGAACCAAAAAGAAGTGACCCCGGAACCTGGATAGGCCCTTCAGTAGGAGCATAAAAAGCCCGCCCTGCAGTAAGGAACCAATAAGCGTTGACCTCGATTGCTGTGCCTATCCATCCATTGAGAGAAAGGAACTCCCCTCGTTCTCCCACTTCTTCTGTCACGGAACCATGAACTCTCATTCAGAAAGATTTATATCATACAGCAGTGAGCCCAGTATAAACATAGGCGACCGGGTTCTTATTATTTTTTTTTTTCGTGTAAGGGGGTTCTGAAGAATCTCCTGTTGCGTGATATCAGATATCACATGGAGGAAGACAGCTGTGGCGCCCACCTGCGCTGGTCTGCGTCTGACTACTGTTCCCTAACTGACATTCCATTCTCTGGATTTTGATTCCTCCGGTGTCATTGATTTATCCGTACCGTAATAGACGAGGAAGCGAAGCTCTCTTTTTCTGTGATGTGAAGAAGGGAAGGGTGGCTAATACAGATTCTGCATTTCCATCCGAATCGGAAGGAAGGGCAAATCAATTACGTCAGTAAAAGAAAGAAGCAAACTGACTTGACTGATGAACACCAACCGGATCCTAGTGGTGTTGATGAAGCCGCCCTAATTAACCCGGTCGCTATTTCACTTTTTTCATGTTTGAAGTCGTTTTTTGATATAGCGTTCTATGGCCCCTTTTTTTTATATAGAGTAGATAAAGATAGATGCATGAGATGTTCGCCTAAATTTCCTATGAACTCAAAAGAGGGCAACCCTGAAACCGTTTGAGTGAAATCTATCAATAAAAAGAAAAAATCGAATCATCTTCAACAATATCTTATATAATAGTCGAATTGCTAGCGAACTATACAGCCTAAGCAAGATAGCGTTGACGTCTTTTATTTCCGCATTTTTTCTTTTTTATTTTTAGTAAAGTTCCAATTCTTTTTTTATATATAAGAGACGGCCCTCTCTTATTGATTGGAGAGCTTGAGCGCAGGTTCAAGAACTTTGATATCCCGTAAGTAACTTAGTGTAGCTCTACTCTATTCGATTAGAAGAAAATGAAATACGAACAACCGCGCTGGTCGTAATAGATCGACTTGAATGCTGGAGCAAGAAGACGCATTCAAGTTCAATTGTTGGGAAGGACGACGTACCATGATACTTTCTGTTTCGTCGAGCCCTGCTTTGGTCTCTGGTTTGATGGTTGTACGTGCTAAAAATCCGGTACATTCCGTTTCGTTTCCCATCCCAGTCTTTCGCGACACTTCTGGTTTACTTCTTTTGTTAGGTCTCGACTTCTCCGCTATGATCTCCCCAGTAGTTCATATAGGAGCTATTGCCGTTTCATTCCTATTCGTGGTTATGATGTTCAATATTCAAATAGCGGAGATTCACGAAGAAGTCTTGCGCTATTTACCAGTGAGTGGTATTATTGGACTGATCCTTTGGTGGGAAATGTTCTTCATTTTAGATAATGAAACCATTCCATTACTACCAACCCACAGAAATACGACCTCTCTGAGATATACGGTTTATGCCGGAAAGGTACGAAGTTGGACGAATTTGGAAACATTAGGCAATTTACTTTATACCTACTATTCCGTCTGGTTTTTGGTTCCTAGTCTGATTTTATTAGTAGCCATGATTGGGGCTATAGTACTGACTATGCATAGGACTACAAAGGTGAAAAGACAGGATGTATTCCGACGAAATGCTATTGATTCTAGGAGGACTATAATGAGGAGGACGACAGACCAAATCGACATCTCGCTCACGCCTCCCGGTCGGCCCTGTTTGCTACCAGGTTTTTTGGCGGGAATGGGAGAGCCTTCGCTATCGCTCATGACTTGTATTGTAGTCTCTGTAGTCGAGTCGGCCTGCCTCCTTCATTCGTTAAGCAGTAGCTTCCGCGCTGCCTACAGACGCTTCGCTTCCCCCCTACCTTTGAAAACCGCTACTGGCCTGCTAACCAGGATCGTCAAGGTTCACTTTACTATATCCGAATCCGAATCTTTATCTTTCGCTCCAGGCATGGTTTGGAATTGGACGAGAAAGATAATAGGAATCCCCGGCCCCAGTATATTAATTGCAGAGAACTCACTATCAATCCTGCCGCATCCATAGTGACATTAAGATCTCCTTCTGCAGCATCTTTTGCTAAGGTCAGAGCGAATCATAGCCAGCATAGCATCGGACAAGGCCGAATGTGATTAACACATGATGAATTTCCTATGAAATTGGGGCTCTCGATGTGCGATCCTTCCTGCCGGGTTGCACTTTTTGATTGGCATAATGCCGCTACGCACCTAAGTCCTGCGCTTCAGGAAGATGCAGTCCAAACTCCTATATTATAGGTCTGGTCTGTTCATTAGTTCAAAAAGCTTTCCGCGATTTTCCAACGAATGATAGCTTAGTAATAACACGATTCCATTCTTTCATCAAAAAAACGTAAATGACCAAGCTTTCTGTGAAGTCTTTCTCTTGATGCGGTTCGCCGTGGAAATAGATCCTTTTCAATCAAATCGAGACAAGGAAGTCTCAACCCTAGTCTCCGCATTGACTTGACCTTTGTCTATGAAAAGAAGAGAAAAGAGTTCTGCTGCCAAGAAGCTAATCATTCGGGCAATAGGCAAGCACCTCATCGTTTCAATTGAACGAGATTGAGATCAAGCCATATAGCAGCGCTTACTAACGCGCGCGGGTCCTAGTTTCGAGACCCGCGGAGTTCCCCGTCCAAGAATCGCATCGAAGATGAGAACGATGGATTGTTTGAGTTCTTTCTAAAGTCAAGTATAGGAGCATCTAGTAGAGCGAGAAAAGCAAGTAATGGACAATAAATAAAGGTGGGGCAGCCGCTCAGCCTTAGAAACGAAGACCGGTTCGCTCTCTCCTTTTCTCTCTGCTGAAAGAGTTAGGGTTGGTGTGGACATCAGCTCCAAAGCTGTTGACTTACTTGATGAGCCTACCAATTAATATACAGCTACGCTACCTCTTCCTACGAATCCTTCACTTGCAACAAAACCAGAATTTTATCTGCCAAAAAGTTTCGACCTTCTGATTGCGGAAAAGACTGATGACCATCAACGTACCATAGGCATCCCATCCCAGACCCCTAGGTACCCGGCCTCGAGCTTCGTCTTTGAAAGAAAAAAGGACAACTCTCGAAAAACTGGCTAAGATGGCTCATCAATAGGCCCTCATCCGCCCGCTTGAACTGACTGACTTTCCAACCGGACTAATTCTTATCAAATAAAAAGAGGAGCCGGCGATCCACTCAGCCGGGTCTTATTCCACTTTTCTTTTGATCAGGTGTTGCCCTATAAGTATACTGGCCATTAATGCTAAGTTGTAGCGCTTGACTCGGGGGAGATTGGAATGTTGCACACTATAGGAAGGGGGTCGGGGACAACCAGAAATCCTGTGTTCAGTGGGATACAATTGTTGATGGGAATCAGCTTGGTCTTGCATTGTTTTCTTTTTTTCTATTTCAAATAGAATAGAACCCATAGAAAGCTGAAAGCTCTCCCGGGTAGCCAGAGGAATACAGTTTTGTTTGAAGCTCTTGTAAGAAAATCGAACCTAGCCCTAACTAAGAAAGCCGGCCCGGGGACCCTCGAACTACCTAGAGATGGACACGAAGACGAATAGAGATCTCGTCTCGGGAAAGCGCACCAAACCAAAAAAAAAAAGTAGTAGTAGTTTAATCTCTCGCTTTTAGGTTCGTGAAAGGAATGAACTGCTGCGATTCACTTCCTCTCCTGACAATCCTTTGCAAAGCGGTATGCGGAAGGACTCTGCCTTTTGTAGCCAGGACAGTGTGTGATGCTAAGGTAAGGACTCTTGCCAAGTAGCCAACTCTAAGGCGCCCGAAGGAAGGCACATTTTAAGGGGTTTTGGGAGGGGTGGCTCTGGGGAGCATGGGTTGGTTTTGGGTTTAGGGTAGACGGCTGGCAATTAATATACTGGGGGGTGGTCGGCTTCAGACAAGTATTCATCAGGAACTATTAAAGTTCGATCATCTGTTCCCAGTCCCAAGTCTCTAAACTAGAAAACCGTCAATCCCCATTGTATATTAGGCAATCATTCGGTTTCGGGACTTATTTGAATTTAATAGTTCGATTCCCGGCCCCCGGTCATCTTTCTTCTAGCTTTTAGTTCTGTCTGGCGATTCCTTTAAATAAATATGTTCTACGTCCCCTCTTAGTCTTGGTCCTGTCCCGTACTCTATCTATCGATCTTATCTTAACTGGATCAATCGCTTTGTCGGAACTCTTCCCTTGCTTGCTTCACTTCATCTCGCCTATAGTTCGATAGTATGGCACATTCCTTCTTTAGTAAGAAGGCTTGTTCAAAGAAATCCAATAATTCCAGTACTACGGTCAATGAACTATTGATTTGAAAGCGTAATCCGGGCTAATATTTCAAAGCGGTTATCCGCGGCAAAGGCTTCTGTAACTGTTAAAAAGGCTGTCCAGGGTCAGGAGAGTCTTCAGCATATTGGTCACAATCATCAAAGACTGGAACCGGAGGTGCTTGAGGTGCAGTAGAAGGAGCTTACTTCTTACTTATTGATGGCCCTGTTCAAGCTTTCCTTTTGGGCCAACAGAGCCTTGAGAACGTGAGTGCTTGGTTCAGGCGGAACCGGGATTTCGGGTTCATCTGACATAGTGGCTACAATACAATGGGAGATTCAGAATTCGGCGGTCTCTACTCAAGTAGCTGTGGCCCATGATCCAAAGGACCCGCAACCAGTCAATCATGCTATCCTTACCTTTCAACCAACCCCTTCGATTCCGCTTCTGCAGCAGTATATAATCTCGGTCCCTTACCTTGATGCCTACAGCTCAATTTGTTTTCCAGTGATGGCAAGAATCCGCGAAATACTATACTGCTTTTTTTTTTCTTCTTCTTGTCTTGTTTCTGAATGGCATCATAGCTACACGAGGGAAAGCGATGCTGCCCACTCTGCCGCAAAAGCCCCCCAAAAATGCCAGTTCCACCATCAGGGCCCAGCAAGCAGCATAATTCTGTTCCGAGGCTGCGTTTCATTCCAGCAACAGTAATATATGGTTTAAAACGCCTTGTTCCATCCGGCGCGAATCCCCTCCATCATTAGTATAGTGGAGGTGTTATTTGTATTGCAATAATGAAAAAATGTACGAACACAAATAATGAGCAGACCAGCCCACTTTTATATGTGGGTTCATTTCATCAAGTATTTTGTTTTGAATAAAGAAGCGCGCTCCTGTTAGTGTGTCTTTCTCGGTTGATGTATGGGATAAATGCCTATATCGCTTTGTCATGTTATTGTCATGTTGATGCTATTGCAATATGAAAGAATAAAATCGAATTTGCTCTTTAGTCCCATTCTTTATAATTGTCTTTCTCGTACTGTGTAAACGAACTTAAAGTCTTAATTGTGTACTCAACAGGAAGCGTCACAGCCTAGGTTTGGGCCACTTCCGATGTCGAGTGGCATTTTTCAATTTATTTCATAAAATCATCTTCTATACTGTTATGCCCGAAGGAAGATGTGGAAAAAGTAGTGGTACTCTGAATGAAATCAAATCTGTAACGAAATGTTATGGTGGGGAAGTCTGTAGAAAGAAAGATGGCTTGTTATCATTTCATAAATCCAGTGAACAGAGTCAATTAGAATCTTTCTCAGAATCCAAGTCTAGTAGCGGTGCAGAGCTACCGAAGAGAGGCCATCCTCCTTAGGGTCCCGGCTCATTTTGAAAGTAAGTTACATATTGATTTCATTCTAGTTCAACTGTTTATTAAGTAGTAAATCTATCCACTTATTTTATTACTACTTGATTGGATTGGTTGAGGTAATTGGAAGTGATCGGTAGGTGACTAAGTTATTCTGGGTAAGCAATAGAAGGGATGTCGAGGAGCTAGCGTAGCTGTATACTTAGGAGATGTGTCTATAAACAACATTGGTAATCAGAAACTCATATACGAGCTCAGGTGCGAAGCGAAAGAAAGCAAGGTGCGTAGCGAGGAATCTCTCCGGATCCAGATGCAAGGACTGGAGTTCGGCATTCAGTTGACCTTGACTTATCTAGGAGTGTTTACTTAAGTGCAAGGCTAGCTCCGGTTCACCAAGAGTTTTAGTTCACCAAGCAAGAGAGCCTAACAGTAAAGCTCGGGTTGGCGTTGGTGCTGTTATGCCAGCGTAGGACAACTCCCATAGTGCCTCTTATTAGAGGGCGAGATTGATTCTTCCCTAGCTTTCATATGCGTCTTAGATTCAGGAAGAAGAGGTTACGAGTGTCTAGACCGGTCTCATCCCATATAAGACTGAGTGCCTCTTCGTTAGCGGCCCTATTCGCTTGAAGGCTGAGCATAGACCGGATTCAACAGACCCCGTGTACTCATTGCTTGTGCTAGCTCTCCGGGTTCCTGGTATTATGTGCATGCTACTGTGCAAGACGGATCGGATTCTCAGGCGGGTGCAGGGGAATAATGGAAGCCGGCAGCGCCTATTCTATTAGTAAGCGTGAGCGACGACTGCTTTCGATGCGGAGTCTTCCGAGGGAAGATAGATTGGAAGGCAAGTCGCTAATGCATCTACTAGGCCGGAAGAAGCAACCTGATATGCTTGAGTTCGCTTCTCCCCTGAACTAGTTGTGCCAACCTTCGCAATTAATATACTGGGTCTCTCAAATTAATATACTGGATTTCTCCGAGGCGGGAATCATCCTTTGCTTCTAGTTGGCTAGCCTTTGATTCTTGGGAAAGTCGCTATCGATAGATAGTCTGCAGAAAAGAAGCCTAAGTGGAGTCATTAGAAAACTACGGACAAGTCCATACCTTAAACCTATCCAGTCGCCCGAGCTAAGTCAGAAGCTCACATAGCAGGTGCGGATGCAACGAGTTCAAGGTGTGCAGCGACCCTAGGGTTCTTAATTGGCGAAGAAAGAGGAGACCCCCGATCTCAATTAGAGTAGGGAGTTCCACTAAGAAAGAATACAGGCGCAGCTCATAAGCTAATAACTAATATAGAGAAGTTCCCCATTATAGCTACGATTCCATAAACTCACTTATCGAAGGTGCGAAATCAGTAGGTCCAGCAACAAAATTGCTTTAGCTGGCATAGGAAAGGTGTTCAGCTCTTTCATTCGCGGATTAGCTTGAAATCTTAGGCTTAACAGAAGCTATGGCTCCCTCATGATTGATTTAGCCTTCCTAAGCAGAGCTCTATCATAGTATGCCGAACCTAATCCCTCGTAGGGGCCTTAATATAGACTAGGGGGCGAACCACTCTTTATTTACTGAGGGGGCCGTATTCTTCATTTAGTTCTTGCGTACCCTTGGTGAAGTTCTGTCCGAGCGAAGTTAACAGTATACGATCTGGTTCCGAGCTAAGAGTCAGTCCTATGAGGTAGATCTTTTAATCACTGTGTTAGGTAGTCCAGCTATCTTAGCAATCATTACGGGATAGAGCAGTCCGGTAGCTCACTAGGCCCATAACCGGTTCAATTCCTGTTCCCGTACCGTATCTGCTTATAAGTCGTTTCCCAGGGAATAACTCTTATTAAGTTGAGTAGTCACCCTTCCTGAATGAGCTAGCAGACTTCGCTATAGCATCCAGTTAAGCAACTCTTGTCTATTCGCAATATCCTTCCAGGCTACTCATACGCTACTCGGGAAGGGTCCTACTTGTGCGGATGTTGAATCAGAATCAGAGAGATTCGTCTCTCCGGATTGGCTTTCGTCCTTGAGATGCTGATTGTCCCTTTCGTCCAAGAGGTAAGGACATTGGCTTGCACGCACTATCTAAGGGATAGTTATTTGGCACCTCGCCTCTAAGTTAGGTAGTGAATCAAGACCTAGGAAGGAGTCAACTCCTTAATACCGCCGAGCACCGGGCAAACAAGTTCTTCCTCCCACAACAAGGGATTTACACCAGTCTTTCCAGATACCGGAGACGTTGGTCTTGCAGTTAAAAGAACATAAGGCAGCTACGACGAAGATCTAGTGAAAGCCTCCGAATGAAATGGGATATGAGTTGGGCTGATACACAACTTATACAATTGAGGTGTTTGATGGGCACCTCATGGTCAACAAAAAAAAGTTCTTTCAGGTAACGAAACGAATGGATTCCAACAGGAGCTAGCATAGTCAGACAGCTAACCGCTTCTCACTGGTAAGGTAAGCCTGGTGTCTATAACCTCTATACCCGGGCGATCTCAATGAGTACGCGGTGGTATGATAGGAATTACCCCAAACTCCAGTGGAAGCATCATCTCTTCATCAGTCTGCTCACTCTTTCTATCTGTCTTGTCTGTCTGGTCTAGTACTGCCTCTTCAACAAGTTGCTTCGGCAATGGCATCGATGACCGAATTGATGCCTAGTGTGTCGTGAAATGTAAGGAAATGCATAACAACTAGAGCTAAGGTTATATATCCCCTTCCTTCTGCTTACGCTTCTCTAGTCTTTCTTTAGTAACAAGGATCATGGGTCTTTCTCTGTCGCCATATCTCTGAAATGTCTCGAGAGGTCCCCTATCTGTTCAACAGGTGTGCCAATAGCTTATTCGTTTGTTGTAACATTGTTCAATCCGTCCCTAGACTTTTTAATATAATCCAACCAACAAACTGGAATTATTAGTTGGTTCGGGTATTGGTACCAGAGAGAGTTAACAGAACTTGAATATGCAGAGTTAAAGAAGGATTCTCTCCTATAGTAGTCCTATAGTAGTAGTCTGATAACAACTAAGCAGACTTGCCCGCTTCGCACCTAACCACGTGCAATCTTTGAGTCTTAGTTTCCCCCCCTATAAGTATACCGGCTACGCTCCTCGCGCGTTCCTTTTAGTTGCTCCTCCCCAGAATAACTAGTTATTAGATTAGGGTTCTTGGGCATACCAACGTTGTTATAAGTCGTGGCTTTTAGCTCTGTGTGTACGTCAAGCTTGTACTTCCTTTTTGCAACTTTTGATCGAGCCCTGGAGATAACGGATAACGATCATCGGGCCTCATATCCCATTTACCTGTTCTTCTCCTTGACTTATTCCTAGTAGGTTGAACCCCCCCTAGTTGAATCTGTTCATAAGGTAATCATATAGCAATTCGGGAAGAGAAGAGAATGGACATAATAATAGCACGGTCATAGAGGTGACACGAGTCCAACGAGTGGACTGCAAGGAGTGGGAGAGAAGCATTACGCTAGGATGCGAGCTACCCCTTTAGTCTAGTCTTTCGACCAGCCTTCATGCAAGCACCTTAGCAACAAGGGTACTCCGCTTACTCTAGGCCCCCTACCTTCCTTCGCTATCCAGACAGGAGTCTTTAACGAGGTACGCGAGGGGGAAAGGGTTTATGAGCACTACCAAAGGCGACCAACGGGAGTTGTTCTGCGTAAAACTAGGTTTAGGGGGGACGAGACCAATGTGACCAGTTCGCAGGGGGCCAGATTGCACATTTCAGGACTGCGGTACTAAATGAACCACACGCTAGGCTGTTGGCTTACTTTCTTTGCCCTTGGGAGTAGTGGTTTAGAGCGGTTCCTGTTATTCCTCTGCCAGGGGTGGGATCGTGCCCAGTAGACGATAAAGAGAGGTGCTTGCGATACATAACCTGTTGTAGTAATATATCCCCTCGTTCCCCACTCCTTCGTCAACCGCTACGTGTCCCTTGGTTATTCTTTCATTGATACCGGGACTTTGGTAGAAAGGTAAGACGACTTGGTGTCTTCTTCGCGGATCAAAAGTATACTGTTCAGATTTGTGTATAGAAATCGATGCTGCCCCAAGGGGTGCTCTTGTTGCAATGGTATACTCTTGTAGTTTCGGGAGCCCATGATTTCATGAATACTGATCAGTTCGCTCATTTCAGTGAACTAATGGAACGAATCCAAGATGAAATGCAGTAGCTTCGCCAGTATTACTTACTCTCTTTCTGCCTAAGTCTGCGGAACGAACAGGAGTCTTATTTCTTTGGGCAAAGTAACATTTCAAACAACCCCGGCAACAACAATACCTCAGGTCCGGTCAAATAAGGTCTCAAAGAAGCATCTTTGGCAAGAACAAAGACCTCGGCTCAGGGTAACCAAACAAACATAACATGCATGCGATGAGGGCTTCCCATCAACTCCCGGGGATCTATCTATCAGTCGATCTACCTAAATGCCCAGGAGCTTTTGTTCATGAGAGAAGAGGTTCGGTTATGGAAGGGGATATTATTACAGAGGGGCGGGATGAACGAAATTCCAGTTAGGTGAAATCAATCTTGTCTAAACAGACCGGTACACAGAATAATAATGGCTTGGATCCGGACCTTGAGGGCCCTCGGCTGGGATCTACTCTTCGATCTTTCACGGATTTTCAACAAAGTGTGCTGACTGAAACTCAGTTTGCTAAGTAATATTACCGATCTGTCAGTTTAGTTTAGATAGAGGAATTCTCTATCAAATTCTAGCCTAGGTGCGACTATTCCTCTCACCCTTCAAGTCATGGCAGAGAAAGCATTTCCGTTAACCCAGGTGGCGAGAACAAGGCGCCAGTATATTAATTGGCGACCAACGGGACCTCCACAAAGAGCACCTTATGAAGGAAGGCCAGTATATTAATTGGGGCCAGGAACGCTGGTTCCACCATAGGTGCGTAGCAGTGGGATTGATAGGCAACCGAAGAGACATTTTGGGGAGAATATCGATAGGGGGCACAACCGGAATAAGAATTCTAGATAAGTATGCCCAGTTCTATTAGTTCCTCGCTATCAGTCCCCCAGTAAGCGATAGGAGGCGATAGCAAGCTCGGCGGAGGAATCAAAGTCTGTCCTCATAAGGAGACCAAAGAAGGAGTATAGCCAGGAAGTAGGGGGGTTTCATAAGTGGGGAGTTTCCTTTGATCAATGAGCGTATCTGTTGCGATTAGCTTTTCCTACCGAAGTGTGACTAGAATAGTAAAAACGAATTTGAATAGAAAGGTAGACAGGCAAGAAAAAGAGTATTCCAAGCCCAGGGGAAATGATTTCAACTAGTCTGCATTCATGGTTATTAAGTATTTCCTTGCTATCTCCAATACGGACCGGGGCTGAAAGCCAAACCAAACCAAATAGTAGTAAAGAACCTGTTCCCGTATCCCATTATAGCTTAGCTGCCGTCTTCAATAGTTTGGATCGGTCACCTCGAGCTCAATTGTTTGATTCGGTAGTAAATGTAGCTAGAATTCAAGGGGTATCTTATGTAGGATCTCTATGTCTGATATGATCAATGGCCTTGGTTTTTAATAACAACTCCGAGCGAAGGAAGTGCGTTATCGTCTGGTGTCAAAAGTGATTAGGTAAATGTTTAGTAAGCGGATGCGAAGGCGCCCGAAGGCGACCAGCGGGAGGGTGCAAGCAACGAGAGCGAAGGCGCCCGAAGGAAGGCGGGAGTAGGATTATAAAGGACGTAGAGTGGGAGTCTAACATTGTGCAATCCGTCCCGGAGCTACGCTACCTCCGGTCGCGTTCGTTCGTGCCAATTGCTTGTCCAGTACCATTGAGAGCGAATCAGTCTTCCAGTGGTCGTCTAAAGCACTCCGTCCGCTCTATATTATTCTTGGGCCGCTCTATCTACCTTTGCTTCGATCAGCCCAGCCATAGGGTGCTTTCTTTGTTTACTAGCGAATTACCTGTTATGCTCTGCATCCATTAGTTTCGTTCCCGACGAACTACTGAAAGAGAGAACTCCCTTGTCCCGGGGTGCGACGTCTCCATTAATCCAAACCATGGCACTGGAAAGGTACCATAAGAAAGATAATCAATGGTTAGGACCAAGCATTCTTTCACAGGACTTCGCCCAACACGACAGGAAGAGGATTTCCCAACAATAGCAATATTAATTGGGGCAGGTAATGCGTCTAGCCTTCCAATATGGATTCATCAACGAACGAATGCCCACTCGTGGAACTCGTGCCTTTTCGTGGAACTCGTTACCTCCTTGTTCAACAAGGTCACCTTCCTCCGGGTTCACTTCTTTCTCCTTACCTGGAAGCGGCTAAGAAGAGGAAGCAAAGGCCGAAGAAAGACCTTCCGCACGACTGCTCTTCTTTCCTGTTTGCTGTAACTGTAAACAGCCGATTTGCTTATTCAACAACTCTCTAAGTGGTTTGGGCACTAGGCAGTAATAACTGGTAAGGTTAGTACGGACCCGGTCACTAGAGTGGCGACCGTAAACTAGCATTCTTCATTAAGAAAACAGGCCTTGGAGACGTTATCTTAACGTCATCTGTCGAAGGAAGAAGTGAGGGAAGCGAGTGTTAACGAGCGGGGGGTCGCCTTCTCACTTCGCTCGTTAAGAGGCCTCCAACGAATAGTTTGGATTGGTCCTTCCACTACGTTCCTTCGGTCGCCTCTCCCGGTCGAGCTTTCATCCTATTCTATTGGTCGAGCACTGGTTCCTCTGGTCCTTCCACTCCGTCCCTAGCATTTGGACTTCCCTATATATTGGATCACTCCATCCATGAGTCCAAGGACTAGAACAAGTCAAGGCAACTAAACTCTTTAACAGGTCCGGGTCCACTAGCTCCTTAGCTCACTTCTTGGTATTAATACGCCATTTGGTCTTTCTGGGTGCTCCACATCCCTTAGTTTGGATTGGTCGCCTTGACCTTCTTATCGCTCCTTGAGCTTCTCCTTCTAGGCCCTTGAAGATGTGTAAATTAGCGAGAATATGCGTCAGCTAAGACCCTATCTACCGGAGCCGCGTCCTCACAGGCAGGCTAATGCCTCAGATTCTGTTTTCACTGCCTATCCTGTTTTCTCATCTCCGTCTCCTAAGAGGGTGGGTGGTTGCAGCGAGACGTATGTTACCTTACCAGGCTCCAAAGGAGCGGGTTTCTTCTTAACTTAACTGTTTCCCTGGTTCACACCACGTGATGCTTTACTTCGTCATCCCGAGAATCAGAAGAAGCTAGGTCTCATCTGATTCCTGAGCTTTCGATTGTGACTTGGGTTGAGCCT